CCTATCCCAATTTTTATTTTGCTAGGCCCATAGATAAAAAACCCACTTTTTTACGATTACGGGGTTTATTGGAATATGAAATTCAACCCTGGAAATACAGGATCCCAATTTTTTTTACTACCCGGAGCTTCGATACATTTCGAAATCGAGAGATGTCTACCGGAGGAGGTTCTATCAGACAACAATTAGCCAATCTAGATTTACGACTGATTATAGATTATTCATTGGTAGAATGGAAAGAATTGGAGGAAGAGGAATCCACAGGGAATGAATGGGAAGATCGAAAAGTTGGAAGAAGAAAAGATTTTTTGCTTAGACGCATGGAATTGGCTAAGCATTTTATTCGAACAAATATAGAACCAAAATGGATGGTTTTGTGTCTATTACCAGTTCTTCCTCCTGAGTTGAGACCAATCTATCATATAGATGAGGATAAACTAGTGACCTCGGATATTAATGAAATCTATAGAAGAATTATCTATCGGAATAATACTCTTACAGATCTATTAACAACAAGTATAGCTACACCAGAAGAATTAATAATATCTCAGGAAAAATTGCTACAAGAAGCCGTGGATGCACTTCTTGATAATGGAATCTGCGGACAACCAATGAGGGATGATCATAATAGAATTTACAAGTCGCTTTCAGATGTAATTGAAGGCAAAGAAGGAAGAGTTCGCGAGACTCTGCTTGGTAAACGAGTCGATTATTCAGGGCGGTCAGTGATTGTCGTGGGCCCTTCACTTTCATTACATCGATGTGGATTGCCTCGCGAAATTGCAATAGAACTTTTCCAGGCATTTGTAATTCGTGACCTAATTAGAAAACATCTTGCTTCGAACATAGGAGTTGCTAAGAGTCAAATTCGGAAAAAAAAACCTATTGTATGGGAAATACTTCAAGAAATTCTGGATGACCATCCTGTATTGCTGAATAGAGCGCCTACTCTGCATAGATTAGGTATACAGGCATTCCTCCCCGTTTTAGTGGAAGGGCGTGCTATTTGTTTACATCCATTAGTTTGTAAGGGCTTCAATGCAGACTTTGACGGGGATCAAATGGCTGTTCATGTGCCTTTATCTTTAGAGGCTCAAGCAGAGGCACGTTTACTTATGTTTTCTCATATGAATCTTTTGTCTCCAACTATTGGAGATCCCATTTCTGCACCAACTCAAGATATGCTTAGTGGACTCTATGTCTTAACGAGTGGAAATCGTCGGGGTATTTGTGTAAATAGGTATAATCCATGTAATCGTAGAAACTATCAAAATGAAGATAATAACTATAAGTATACAAAAAAAAAAGAACCCTTTTTTTGTAATGCCTATGATGCAATTGGAGCTTATCGGCAAAAACGAATCAATTTAGGTAGTCCTTTGTGGCTGCGGTGGCGACTAGATCAACGTGTTATTGCTGCAAGAGAAGCTCCTATCGAAATTCACTATGAATCTTTGGGGACCTATTATGAGATTTATGGACACTATCTAATAGTAAGAAGTATAAAAAAAGAAATTCTTTATATATATATTCGAACCACTCTTGGTCATATTTCTCTTTATCGAGAAATAGAAGAAGCCATACAGGGGTTTTGGCAGGGCTGTTATAATTCTATGCTACCAGCGCGAATTCGAGTCTCACCGGGTTAACTAGGACTAGAAATGCGGAATTTCTACGTGAATCAAGATCTAGAAAAGGAAGTTTTCCAATCACTGACTCAAACCCATTGTCAAATTCTACTCAGCGCAACGCAATATGGAGGTACTGATGGCAGAACGGCCCACTCAGGTCTTTCACAATAAAGTGATAGACGGAACTGCCATGAAACGACTTATTAGTCGATTTATTGATCACTATGGAATAGGATATACATCACATATCCTGGATCAAGTAAAGACTCTGGGTTTCCGACAAGCGACCGCCGCATCCATTTCATTAGGAATTGATGATCTTTTAACAATACCTTCTAAAAGATGGCTCGTTCAAGACGCTGAACAACAAAGTGTTCTTTTGGAAAAACACCATCATTATGGGAATGTACACGCGGTAGAAAAATTACGTCAATCAATCGAGATATGGTATGCCACAAGTGAATATTTGCGACAAGAAATGACTCCTAATTTTCGGATGACCGATCCTTTTAATCCAGTCCATATAATGTCTTTTTCGGGAGCCAGAGGAAATGCGTCTCAGGTACATCAATTAGTAGGTATGAGAGGATTAATGTCGGATCCCCAAGGACAAATGATTGATTTACCCATTCAAAGCAATTTACGCGAAGGACTCTCTTTAACAGAATATATTATTTCTTGCTACGGAGCCCGTAAAGGAGTTGTGGATACCGCTATCCGAACATCAGATGCAGGATATCTCACGCGCAGACTTGTTGAAGTAGTGCAACACATTGTTGTACGTCGAACAGATTGTGGCACCGTTCGCGGTATTTCTGTAAGTCCTCGAAATGGAATGATGGCGGACAGGATTTTTATCCAAACATTAATTGGCCGTGTATTAGCAGATGATATATATATAGGTTCGCGATGCATTGCTACTAGAAATCAAGATATTGGGGTTGGACTTGTCAATAGATTCATAACTTTTAGAGCACAACCAATCTCTATTCGAACCCCCTTTACTTGTAGGAGTACATCTTGGATTTGTCAATTATGTTATGGCCGGAGTCCAGCTCATGACGACCTGGTCGAATTGGGAGAAGCTGTAGGTATTATTGCAGGTCAATCTATTGGAGAACCGGGTACTCAATTAACATTAAGAACTTTTCATACTGGCGGAGTATTCACAGGGGGTACTGCAGAACATGTGCGAGCCCCTTTTAATGGAAAAATAAAATTCAATGAGGATTTGGTTCATCCGACACGTACACGTCATGGACATCCTGCTTTTCTATGTTCTAGAGACTTATATGTAACTATTGAGAGTGAAGATATTATACACAATGTGTGTATTCCGCCCAAAAGTTTTCTTTTAGTTCAAAACGATCAATATGTAGAATCAGAACAAGTCATTGCTGAGATTCGCGCGAGAACATCCACTTTGAATTTGAAAGAGAAGGTTCGAAAACATATTTATTCTGACTCAGAGGGCGAAATGCACTGGAATACCGATGTGTACCATGCACCTGAATTTACATATGGTAATATTCATCTCTTACCAAAAACAAGTCATTTATGGATATTATTAGGGGAGCCCTGGAGATCTAGTCTAGGCCCCTGTTCGATCCACAAGGATCAAGATCAAATGAACGCTTATTCTCTTTCTGTTAAGCGAAGATATATTTCTAACCCCTCAGTAACTAATAATCAAGTGAGACACAAATTTTTTAGTTCGTATTTTTCTGGTAAAAATAAAAAAGGAGATAGGATTCCTGATTATTCAGAACTTAATCGAATGACATGTACTGGTCGTTGTAATCTCAGATATCCGGGCATTCTCGACGGGAATTCTGATTTATTGGCAAAGAGGCGAAGAAATAGAGTCATCATCCCACTCGACTCGATTCAAGAAGGCGAGAACCAACTAATACCTTCTTCAGGTATCTCAATTGAAATCCCCAGAAATGGTATTCTCCGTAGAAATAGTATTCTTGCTTATTTCGATGATCCTCGATATATAAGAAAGAGCTCGGGACTTACTAAATATGAGACTAGAGAGCTGAATTCAATCGTCAACGAAGAGAATTTGGTTGAGTATCGAGGAGTCAAGGTATTTTGGCCAAAATATCAAAAGGAAGTCAATCCATTTTTTTTTATTCCCGTGGAAGTCCACATTTTGGCCGAATCTTCTTCCATAATGGTACGGCACAATAGTATTATTGGGGTAGATACACAAATCACTTTAAATAGAAGAAGTCGGGTAGGTGGATTGGTCCGAGTGAAGAAAAAAGCAGAAAAAATTAAACTGATAATCTTTTCTGGAGATATCCATTTTCCTGGAAAGACAAATAAGGCATTCCGATTGATACCACCGGGAGGGGGAAAACAAAATTCCAAAGAATACAAAAAATTGAAAAATTGGCTCTATATCCAACGAATGAAACTTTCCAGGTATGAAAAAAAGTATTTTGTTTTGGTTCAACCCGTAGTCCCATATAAAAAAACGGATGGTATAAATTTAGGAAGACTTTTCCCAGCGGATCTCTTGCAGGAAAGTGATAATCTACAACTTCGAGTTGTCAATTATATCCTTTATTACGACCCAATTCTTGAAATTTGGGACACAAGTATTCAATTAGTTCGGACTTGTTTAGTGTTGAATTGGGACCAAGACAAAAAGATCGAAAAGGCCTGTGCTTCCTTTGTTGAAATAAGGACAAATGGTTTGATTAGAGATTTTCTAAGAATCGACTTAGCGAAGTCACCTATTTCATATACCGGAAAAAGGAACGATCTGCCGGGTTCAGGATTGATCTCTGAGAATGGATCAGATCGCGCTAATGGCAATCCGTTTTCTTCCATTTATTCCTATTCCAAGGCAACGATTCAAGAATCCCTTAATCCAAACCAAGGAACTATTCATACATTGTTGAATCGAAATAAGGAATCTCAATCTTTGATAATTTTGTCATCATCCAATTGTTCTCGAATAGGCCCATTCAACGATGTAAAATATCCCAATGTGATAAAAGAATCAATCAAAAAGGACCCCCTAATTCCAATTAGGAATTCGTTGGGCCCCTTAGGAACAGGCTTTCCAATTTATCATTTCGATTTATTTTCCCATTTAATAACCCATAATCAGATCTTGGTAACGAACTATTTGCAACTTGACAATTTAAAACAGATTTTTCAAATACTTAAATATTATTTACTGGATGAAAATGGTAAAATTTATAATCCCTATTCATGCAGTAACATCATTTTGAATCCATTCAAATTGAATTGGTATTTTCTCCATTACAATTATTGTGAAGAGACATCTACAATCGTTAGTCTTGGGCAGTTTCTTTGTGAAAATGTATGTATAGCCAAAAAAGGACCGCA